GCGTGTGTAGCTTAACATAAAGCATGGCGCTGAAGACGCTAAGATGGGCCCTAAAAAGCTCCATATGCACAAAGACATGGTCCCGATCTTTACATCGGCTTTAACCTAAATTACACATGCAAGTATCAGCACCCCGGTGAGTACGCCCCAAATCCCCCTTATCGGGGACAAGGAGCAGGAATCAGGCACAAATTATTTAGCCCAAGACACCTAGCCTAGCCACACCCTCAAGGGGCCCCAGCAGTGATAAATATTAAGCTATAAGTGAAAACTTGACTTAGTTAAGGTTATTTTTAGGGCCGGTCAAACTCGTGCCAGCAACCGCGGTTAAACGAGAGGCCCTAGTTGATGAACCACGGCGTAAAGGGTGGTTAGGGGACAAAGTTAATAAAGCCAAATGACTCTTTAGCCGTTATACGCTTTTAGAAGTCCGAAACCCAAACACGAAAGTAGCTTTAAAGAATTTACCTGACCCCACGAAAACTGAGAAACAAACTGGGATTAGATACCCCACTATGCTCAGTCATAAACTAAGACAGCAAATTACAACGATGTCCGCCCGGATATTACAAGCACTAGCTTTAAACCCAAAGGACCTGACGGTGCCTTAGATCCCCCTAGAGGAGCCTGTTCTAGAACCGATTACCCCCGTTAAACCTCACCACTTCTGGCAATAGCAGCCTATATACCACCGTCGCCAGTTTACCCTGTGAAGGCACAAAAGTAAGCAAAATGGGTAACCCCCAGTACGTCAGGTCGAGGTGTAGCACACGAAGTGGGAAGAAATGGGCTACATTTTCTAACATAGAATAAACGAATACGCAATATGAAAATTAATGCTTGAAGGAGGATTTAGTAGTAAAAGGGAAAAAGAGAGTCCCTTTGAACCCGGCTCTAAGGCGCGTACACACCGCCCGTCACTCCCATCAAGTCATAACTCTTTATAGTTAACAGACAGATGGGAAAAGTCGTAACAAGGTAAGTGTACCGGAAGGTGCACTTGGATAAATATACAAGGTATGGCTGAATAATTAAGCATCTCACTTACACCGAGAAGATATCTGTGTGAATCGGATTGCCTTGAGCCAACCAGCTAGCTTAACCACCACATCTAATAAAATTATTTAGCAAAAAAAGACCTAAAATAATAAATTAAATCATTTTAACATCCTAGTATGGGCGACAGAAAAGATTCAATAAAGCAATAGAAAAAGTACCGCAAGGGAAAGCTGAAAGAGAAGTGAAACAAATCATGTAAGCACTATAAAGCAGAGTTTAACCCTCGTACCTTTTGCATCATGATTTAGCCAGTATAACGAAGCGAAGTGACCTATAGTTTCCCGCCCCGAAATCAAGTGAGCTACCCCGAGACAGCCTGTTAAGCAGGGCTAACCCGTCTCTGTGGCAAAAGAGTGGAGAGAACTCCGGGTAGAAGTGACAGACCTACCGAACTTGATGATAGCTGGTTGTTCAGGAAATGAATTTAAGTTCAGCCTCGTGAACCTTAAGCTAGAAACCCAAAATAGAAGCAAAGCAACAAGATATTTACGAGAGTTAGTTTAAGGGGGTACAGCTCCTTAAACACAGAATACAATCTTACAATAGAAGGAAAAAGATCATATTATACATTATATTGTTGCAGTAGGCCTGGAAGCAGCCAACTGGATAGAAAGCGTTATAGCTCAGACAAGACCATGCCCATGATTTCGATAAGAAGTCTTATTCCCCTAAAAATTACTGAACCACCTACATGTAAACATGTAAGCGATTATGCTAAAATGAGTAACAAGAAAAACACGACTTTCTCCTCGCACAAGTGTAAGTCAGCTCAGACAAACCACTGATAATTAACGAACCCAATTAAAGAGGGCAGTATGAGCACTAAAATCAAGAAGAGCCCATATCCCAAAATCGTTATCCCCACACTGGAGTGCAAATAAGGAAAGACTAATAGAAAGGGAAGGAACTCGGCAAACACAAGCCTCGCCTGTTTACCAAAAACATCGCCTCTTGTAAATTAAAAATAAGAGGTCCGGCCTGCCCAGTGACTATAGGTTCAACGGCCGCGGTATTTTGACCGTGCTAAGGTAGCGCAATCACTCGTCCCTTAAATAGGGACCAGTATGAATGGCTAGACGAGGGCTTAGCTGTCTCCCTTTTCAGGTCAGTGAAATTGATCTATCCGTGCAGAAGCGGGTATAAATATACAAGACGAGAAGACCCTTTGGAGCTTAAGGTACAAAACTTAATCACGTAAAACAATGCAACAAAACATAAAAATATAGTGAAAATAAAATTTTACCTTCGGTTGGGGCGACCACGGAGGAAAGAAAAGCCTCCAAGCAGACTGGGAATAGCTATTTCCTACAATTGAGAGAAACATCTCTAAGTCACAGAACTTCTGACTGAACATGACCCAGCCACTAAGGCTGATAAACGAACCAAGTTACCCTAGGGATAACAGCGCAATCCTCTCCAAGAGACCATATCGACGAGGGGGTTTACGACCTCGATGTTGGATCAGGACATCCTAATGGTGCAGCCGCTATTAAGGGTTCGTTTGTTCAACGATTAATAGTCCTACGCGATCTGAGTTCAGACCGGAGCAATCCAGGTCAGTTTCTATCTGTAATTACTGCTTTTTCCTAGTACGAGAGGATTGGAAAAAGGGGGCCTCTTACTAAGTCAAGCCCCACCCCAAATTTATGATTAGCAATTAATAAAGTAATGGGGGAGCAAACATTAACCCTAAAGAAGGGTTACTGGGATGGCAGAGCTCGGTAATTGCAAGAGGCCTAAGCCCTCTCCCCCAGAGGTTCAAATCCTCTTCCCAGTTATGCTAGACACCTTAACGAATCACTTGGTCAACCCGTTAGCCTATGCTGTCCCAGTATTATTAGCTGTAGCATTTTTAACTCTAGTAGAACGAAAAATGCTAGGCTATATGCAACTACGGAAGGGTCCAAACGTAGTTGGCCCCCGAGGGTTACTACAACCCGTAGCTGATGGGGTTAAACTATTTATTAAAGAACCTGTTCGCCCATCCACCTCATCTCCTATTCTTTTCCTCGCAACCCCCACACTAGCACTAATTTTAGCAATAATACTCTGAGCACCAATACCACTGCCACATCCTATTATTAATATAAACTTAGGAGTATTATTTATTATAGCCCTATCAAGCCTGGCTGTATATTCAATTCTCGGTTCAGGATGAGCATCAAACTCAAAGTATGCCCTAATCGGGGCCCTACGAGCCGTAGCACAAACAATTTCATACGAAGTAAGCCTAGGCCTTATTCTCCTGTCAGCTATTATTTTATCAGGCGGGTACACCCTGCAAACATTCAGCATGACCCAGCAAAATACATGACTTCTATTACCACTATGACCCCTAGCCATTATGTGATTTATTTCAACTCTGGCAGAAACAAATCGAGCCCCATTTGACCTCACTGAAGGCGAATCTGAACTAGTCTCAGGCTTTAATGTAGAATACGCAGGAGGACCTTTCGCCCTATTCTTCTTAGCCGAATACGCTAATATTTTATTTATAAACACATTATCGGTAATTTTATTTCTTGGTGCACTATCTACCTATAATCTCCCAGAATTAATGACCATTAACCTACTAACCAAAACAGCACTACTAACTGCCTTATTTCTTTGAATACGAGCCTCATACCCACGATTCCGATACGACCAGCTTATACACCTTATCTGAAAAAACTTCTTACCAGTTACACTAATCCTAGTTTTATGGAACACCGCCCTACCAATTGCACTAGCAGGACTACCCCCACACACATAATCTGGAACTGTGCCCGAATATTAAGGATCACTTTGATAGAGTGACTTATAGAGGTTTAAGTCCTCTCAGTTCCTAGAAAGAGGGGGCTCGAACCCATACCTAGAAGATCAAAACTTCTCGTGCTTCCGCTACACCACTTTCTAAGATGAAGTAAGCTAATTAAGCTGTCGGGCCCATACCCCGGAAATGATGGATAAACCCCCTCCCTCATCGATGAATCCCTATGTTCTTATAATTTTACTGTCTAGTCTAGGCCTAGGAACTACTATAACATTTGCTGGCTCACATTGGATGCTAGCCTGAATGGGATTAGAGATTAATACTATAGCAATTATTCCACTAATAACCCAACAGCAACACCCACGAGCAGTAGAAGCCGCCACAAAATATTTCCTTGTTCAAGCAACTGCTGCAGCAATAATTCTATTTGCAAGCACAACAAATGCTTGAATAACAGGACAGTGAGACATTAACAACTTACCGAACGCAACTACAGCCACAATAATTACTTTTGCTTTAGCACTTAAAATTGGACTTGCACCTATACACCTTTGATTATCAGAAGTACTTCAGGGATTAGACCTGCTAACAGGATTAATTCTATCCACCTGACAAAAACTTGCCCCCCTAGCATTGCTAATTCAAACAGCCCAAATGGCAGATCCCCTTTTATTAACATCACTAGGAGTCCTATCTTCACTTATTGGGGGCTGAAGCGGATTAAATCAGACTCAATTGCGCAAAATTTTAGCTTACTCATCAATCGCCCATATAGGTTGAATAATTATTATTATTCAACACGCCCCCCAACTAACCGTAATTGCACTGGTAGTGTACATTTTCATAACATCTGCAGCCTTTTTAACCCTTAAAAAAGTATCAGCCACAAAAATTAGTACCCTAACAATAATTTGACCAAAAAGCCCAGTTTTGGCAGCAATAACAACGCTTGTCATATTATCATTGGGCGGATTACCACCACTAACAGGTTTCATACCAAAATGATTAATTTTACAAGAACTTACTGCCCAAGGATTACCAACGACTGCCACCTTTATAGCAATAACCGCCTTACTCAGCTTATATTTTTATCTACGACTGTGCTACGCAATAACACTAACAACATCCCCAAGCACTAATAACTCCCCCCCACATTGACGAACCCAAGCCAACCAGTCTGTACTCCCACTAACTACGGTCACTATAATCGCGGTAGGATTATTACCACTAACCCCAATAGTTTTAATGGTGTTAACATAGGGGTTTAGGATAATATAGACCAAGGACCTTCAAAGCCCTAAGTAAAAGTGAAAGTCTTTTAACCCCTGATAAAGCCCTTGACCCACCACACCACACACTAGAGTAAATATAACAGTTAATTTAAGCAAGGAACATTTGCTTTTCCCGCCGTTTAACGCCGTAAGGCGGGAAAAGCCCGGGCATCTAGGGCTTGCGGGCGTTACCCCGCATCTTCGGAATGCAACTCCAAAATTTTAATTAAACTAAAACCCTCTAGGTGAGCGGGCCTCGATCCCACAAGCTCTTAGTTAACAGCTAAGCGCTCCAGCCAGCGAGCATTCACCTATACAAGCCCCGGCAGATTCTACTCTGCAACTCTAGATTTGCAATCTAACGTGTACTTCACTTCGGGACCTGGTAAAAAGAGGATTTAAACCTCTGTAAACGGAGCTACGGTCCGCCGCCTGAACACTCGACCATTTTACCTGTGATAATTACGCGCTGAATATTTTCCACTAATCACAAAGACATTGGCACCCTTTACTTTATTTTTGGTGCCTGAGCTGGCATGGCAGGAACTGCCCTGAGCCTAATAATCCGTATTGAGCTAGGTCAACCAGGATCATTCTTCGGTGATGATCACTTTTACAATGTTGTAGTCACTGCCCATGCATTCGTAATAATTTTCTTTATAGTAATACCAATCCTTATTGGGGGGTTTGGAAATTGACTTGTCCCACTGATACTTGGTGCCCCAGACATAGCATTCCCACGAATAAACAACATAAGCTTCTGACTTCTTCCCCCATCAGTAATATTATTAATAGCTTCCGCTGGAATCGGGACTGGTGCCGGAACAGGCTGAACGGTATATCCCCCACTTTCAAGTGTTATATACCATCCGGGGGTGGCTGTAGACCTCACAATCTTTTCTTTACATTTAGCGGGTATTTCATCTATTCTTGGAGCAATTAATTTTATTACAACCATTATTAACATGAAACCTCCAGCCATCTCTCAATACCAAACACCTTTATTTGTATGAACGGTGCTTGTTACAGCTGTTCTTCTGCTTCTTTCTCTCCCAGTTCTTGCAGCTGGGATTACAATACTTCTTACAGATCGAAACCTTAACACCACATTTTTTGACCCATTAGGAGGAGGAGACCCAATTCTTTATCAACACCTTTTCTGATTCTTTGGACATCCAGAGGTTTATATTCTAATCTTACCAGGATTTGGAATTATTTCACACGTCGTAGCCTATTACTCCGGAAAAAGTGAACCGTTTGGGTATATGGGTATAGTATGAGCTATTGTAGCAATCGGGTTATTAGGGTTTATCGTATGAGCACATCACATATTCACAGTAGGAATAGATGTTGACACCCGAGCATATTTTACTTCTGCTACAATAATTATTGCTATCCCAACAGGCGTTAAAGTATTTAGCTGACTAGCCACACTTCATGGCGGAGCCATTAAATGAGAGACACCGATGCTATGAGCATTAGGCTTTATCTTCTTATTTACAGTAGGTGGTTTAACAGGAATTATCCTAGCCAACTCATCATTAGATATTGTTTTACATGACACATATTATGTAGTAGCACACTTCCATTATGTACTCTCCATAGGAGCCGTATTCGCCATTATGGCAGGATTTGTCCACTGATTCCCCTTATTTACAGGCTACACAATGAACGAGGCCTTAACAAAAATCCAATTCGTTGTAATATTTATTGGAGTAAACCTAACATTCTTCCCACAGCATTTTCTAGGACTAGCTGGCATGCCACGACGATTCTCTGACTACCCAGATGCTTACACATTATGAAACGTTGTATCATCTGCCGGCTCATTAATCTCCCTAGTAGCAGTAATTATATTTTTATTTATTGTATGAGAAGCCTTCGCTTCAAAACGAGAAGTACGCTCAGTTGAATTAACAACAACAAACCTAGAATGACTTCACGGCTGCCCGCCACCATATCACACATTTGAAGAGCCGCCATTCGTTCAGGTTCGACCAACAGCCGAGAAAGGAAGGAATTGAACCTCCATATACTGGTTTCAAGCCAGTCGCATAACCACTCTGCCACCTTCTTATAAGATATTAGTAAAATGAATTATATCATTTTGTCAAAATGAAGTTGCCGGTTCGATCCGACATGTCTTAAATGGCTCAATTTGCTCAGCTAGGACTTCAAGATGCAGCAACACCTTTTATAGAAGAACTTATTGTTTTTCACGATCACACACTATCAGTAGCAATTGGAATTAGCGTGATAGTGCTTTATTTAATAAAACTAACAACTTCAACTAAATTAACTAACAAAAATGTTCTGGACTCTCAAGCATTAGAAACTGTATGAACCCTCTTACCAGCTATAACTCTAATCTTAATTGCTTTTCCATCATTACATATTCTATACCGGTTCGAGGAAATCTTAGGCCCATTCGTAACCATTAAAGCCACTGGAATCCAATGACACTGATCCTATGATTACATAGACCACAAACCACTATTCTTTAAATCTTTTATAGTATTAACCGACAGCCTTATAGAAGGGGGAGTTCGCCTACTGGACGCAGACAATCGAATAACTGTACCCCTATTTATGCCAATCCGTATGCTAGTAGCGGCTAAAGACGTCCTACACGCCTGAACAGTGCCCTCATTAGGGGTAAAAATAGACGCAGTTCCAGGACGATTAAACCAAACTGCTTTTATCGCAATACGCCCAGGAGTATTCTTTGGGCAATGCTCAGAAGTATGCGGAGCTAATCACAGCTTTATGCCAATCGTTGTAGAAGCCGTACCAGAAAATCACTTCTCAAAGTGAACCGAAAAAATAAAAGGCGCGTCATTGGGATGCTAAAACGGATAGCGTTGACCTTTTAAGTCAAAACTTGGTGATTACCAACCACCCCTAATGGATGCCACAACTAAACCCAAACCCCTGGTTCGCAATCTTAATTTTCTCATGAATTATTTTTTTAACCGTTATCCCGACTAAAATTATAAACCACATTCAACTCAACGACCCTGCCTTAGTTGATGCTAAAGAACATAAAAAAGACTCTTGAAACTGACCATGATAACAAGCTTCTTTGACCAATTTATAAGCCCCTATATACTAGGAATCCCCCTTATCGCTATTGCTATTACACTTCCGTGAGCCCTGTTTCCTACACCAACCTCGCGATGAATTAATAATCGACTAATTACCGCACAAGTGTGGTTTACTGCCCGATTCGCAAATCAACTTCTGACACCCTTAACTACCAAAGGACATAAGTGAGCACTAATCTTAACCTCCTTAATAATTTTTCTCATTACTATTAATTTATTAGGGCTTCTCCCTTATACTTTTACACCTACAACACAACTATCACTAAATATAGGATTTGCTGTACCACTTTGATTAGCCACAGTAATCATTGGTATGCAGGACCAACCAACAATTGCCTTAGGGCACCTCTTACCTGAAGGCACCCCAGTCCCATTAATTCCCGCATTAATTATTATCGAAACAATTAGTCTATTTATTCGACCACTAGCCCTAGGAGTTCGACTCACCGCCAACCTAACAGCTGGTCATTTGTTAATTCAACTGATTGCCACAGCAGTATTTGTCCTATCCTCAACAATGCCAACAGTCGCTATTCTTACAGCCGCTGTTCTTTTCTTACTTACTCTTCTAGAGGTAGCCGTAGCAATAATTCAAGCCTACGTATTTGTGCTCCTACTAAGCCTCTATTTACAAGAAAACACTTAATGGCCCACCAAGCACACGCGTATCACATAGTTGACCCAAGCCCATGACCCCTAACTGGGGCTCTAGCCGCTCTATTTACTACATTTGGTTTAGTGTTTTGATTTCATTATCACATAACTATTCTTCTAATTATTGGACTAACCCTTATACTGCTAACAATAATTCAATGATGGCGTGATATCGTTCGAGAAGGAACCTTCCAAGGACACCACACGCCCCCAGTACAAAAAGGCCTACGTTATGGTATAATCTTGTTTATTATTTCTGAAGTATTTTTCTTCTCAGCATTTTTCTGAGCCTTTAATCATCTAAGCGTCACATCCCTACCACTAGTAGGAGGATGCTGACCCCCTATAGGACTTACAGTACTAGACCCAATAGAAGTACCACTTCTTAATACAGCAGTACTACTATCATCTGGTGTTACAGTAACATGAGCTCACCACAGCTTAATAGAAGGTGAACGAAAACAAGCAATTCAATCCCTCGCACTAACCATTATTTTAGGACTCTACTTTACAGCCTTACAAGCTATAGAATACTACGACGCACCATTCACAATTGCAGATAGCGTATACGGGTCGACATTTTTCGTAACTACAGGATTCCATGGACTTCATGTTATTATCGGCTCAACCTTTTTAGCTGTATGTCTTCTACGTCAGATTCAATACCACTTCACAACAGAACATCACTTTGGCTTTGAAGCCGCCGCCTGATACTGACACTTTGTTGATGTAGTATGACTCTTCCTATATGTAATAATTTACTGATGAGGCTCATAATCTTTCTAGTATTAAATTTAGTACAAGTGACTTCCAATCACCTAGTCTTGGTTAAATTCCAGGGAGAGATAATGAATTTGACTATAACTATTTTTATAATCATAACCGCCCTATCATTGATTTTAGCCACTGTGTCATTTTGGCTGCCTCAAATAAACGCGGACACAGAAAAACTATCACCATATGAGTGCGGATTTGATCCGCTGGGATCAGCCCGACTACCATTCTCACTACGATTTTTCCTTGTAGCTATTTTATTTCTTCTATTTGACTTAGAAATTGCCTTATTACTTCCACTACCATGAGGCACCGGCCTACAGAACCCAATGGAAACACTTTTTTGAGCCACAGCAGTATTAGTATTATTAACATTAGGGCTAATCTATGAATGAATTCAAGGAGGCTTAGAATGGGCAGAATAGGGGGCTAGTCCAAATTAAGACCCCTGATTTCGGCTCAGGAGACCGTGGTTAAAATCCACGACCCCCTTATGACACCTACACACTTTAGTCTTAATACAGCATTTATATTAGGGTTAACAGGAGTAACATTCCATCGTACACATCTGCTCTCCGCATTGTTATGCTTAGAGGGAATAATACTCTCATTGTTCATTGCCTTAGCCTTATGAACACTCCAGATAGAATCAACAAGCCTATCTGCAGTACCAATACTTATACTAGCCTTTTCAGCCTGTGAGGCTAGCGCGGGCCTAGCACTTCTAGTAGCCACGGCACGAACCCACGGGTCCGATCATTTACAAAACCTAAACCTCTTACAATGTTAAAAGTATTAATCCCCACAATTATGCTATTTCCAACTATCTGAATATCTTCTCCTAAATGATTATGAACTACAGCTACAATAAACAGCTTCCTAATCGCCCTAATTAGCCTAACATGATTAAAATGAACATTAGATACTGGCTGAACCACCTCTAATACCATATTAGCTACAGATCTCTTATCCACACCCTTACTAATTCTTACATGCTGGCTCCTACCGCTGATAATCTTAGCTAGTCAAAACCATGTTAGCCCAGAGCCCATTAATCGTCAACGGATTTATATTACCCTGCTAACATCACTGCAAACATTCCTAATTTTAGCATTTGGGGCCACAGAAATTATTATATTTTATATTATATTTGAAGCCACACTAATCCCTACATTAATTATTATTACACGATGAGGAAATCAAACTGAACGCCTTAATGCTGGGGTTTATTTTTTATTTTATACCCTAGCCGGATCCCTACCACTGCTAGTTGCCCTACTCCTCCTTCAACACTCCTCAGGAACCTTATCTATATTAATTATTCAACATACAGAACCCCTACCACTAACTACTTGAGCACACAAAGCTTGGTGAGCAGGATGCTTAATCGCATTTTTAGTTAAAATACCACTATATGGTATACACCTTTGACTACCAAAAGCCCACGTAGAAGCCCCAGTAGCAGGCTCAATAATCCTAGCAGCAGTGTTATTAAAACTTGGCGGTTATGGCATAATACGAATAATGGTTATGCTAGACCCATTGTCTAAGCAATTAGCATACCCGTTTATTGTACTAGCACTATGGGGGATCATTATAACTGGATTAGTTTGTTTACGACAAACTGACCTTAAATCATTAATCGCCTACTCATCTGTCGGCCACATAGGCCTAGTAGCAGGGGGAATTTTAATCCAAACCCCATGAGGATTTACAGGCGCTATTATTTTAATAATCGCCCACGGACTCACGTCCTCAGCACTTTTTTGCCTTGCTAATACATCATATGAGCGAACACATAGCCGCACTATGATTCTTGCCCGAGGTATACAAATAGCGCTTCCATTAGCAACAGCATGATGATTTATCGCAAATCTAGCCAATTTAGCCCTACCCCCATTACCTAATCTAATAGGGGAGTTGATAATTATTACAGCACTATTTAATTGATCCCCATGAACAATTGTACTAACAGGAGCAGGGACACTAATTACAGCTAACTATTCTCTTTACATATTCATTACCTCCCAACGAGGTGTAATCCCGGAACACATCACAAACTTACCACCATCCCACACACGAGAACACCTTTTGCTAACTCTGCACTTAATCCCAGTAATTTTATTACTAATAAAACCAGAAATTACATGAGGATGATGTTACTAGTAAGTTTAGTTTAATATAAAATTTTAGATCGTGACTCTAAAGACAGGGGTTAAAATCCCCTAACTCACCGAGGAAGAGCAAGAAAACAATAAGTCCTGCTAAGACCTATTCCCATGGTTAAATTCCGTGGCTTTCTTACCACTTCTAAAGGATAATAGTCTATCCAGTGGTCTTAGGAACCAAAAACTCTTGGTGCAAGTCCAAGTAGAAGTTTATGGCTAATGCAATATTACCCCTTACACTAATTCTAATCTTCGCAGTACTACTATTCCCGCTGTTAAAATCGAAGAGCTCTAATTTACCCCTTCAAGCCTGACATGCCGTCCACCTATCCTTCTTAATTAGCCTCTTACCATTAGTAATTATGATTTTTCAAGGAACAGATCATGTACTATCTTGCTGAAGTTGAATAAATACACATACTTTTAACGTAGACCTCAGTTTTAAATTTGACTTCTACTCAATCGTGTTTACATCAGTAGCTTTATACATTACCTGGTCTATTCTAGAGTTCGCGGCATGATATATGATTTCTTACCCCCAAAAAGATATATTTATTAAGTATTTAGTTTTATTCTTAATAGCAATAATTATTCTAGTAACCGCAAATAATCTTTTCCAGCTGTTCATTGGTTGAGAGGGAGTAGGCATTATATCATTTCTTTTAATCGGCTGATGGTTTGGGCGAACAGAAGCAAACACAGCATCTCTACAAGCAGTGATTTATAACCGCATAGGAGACATTGGATTTATCTTAAGCTTAGCCTGATTTGCTATACAAATAAACTCATGAGATATTCAACAATTATTTTCCTTATCCAAGGACTTTGATATAACTCTTCCCCTTATTGGATTAATTATTGCCGCAACAGGAAAATCAGCCCAGTTTACCTTACACCCGTGACTGCCCTCAGCTATAGAGGGGCCTACACCAGTATCTGCCCTACTCCACTCAAGCACTATAGTAGTAGCAGGTATTTTCCTGTTAATTCGACTTCACCCAATAATAGAAAATAATAAACTAGCCCTCACTATTTGTTTATGTCTTGGCGCATTAACGACACTATTTGCAGCTACTTGCGCACTAACACAAAACGATATCAAAAAAATTGTAGCTTTCTCAACATCAAGCCAACTAGGACTAATAATAGTCGCAATTGGTCTTAATCAACCACAACTAGCATTCTTCCACATTTGCACACACGCCTTCTTTAAAGCTATATTATTTTTGTGTTCTGGAGCAATTATCCATAGCCTTAATAATGAACAAGACATCCGCAAAATAGGAGCAACATTCCACACACTTCCCACTACAACAACTTATTTAACACTTGGAAAATTAGCCCTAATTGGAACCCCATTCTTAGCCGGATTCTTTTCAAAAGACGCTATTATTGAAGCTATAACTTCATCTTATCTTAACACCTGAGCCCTAATACTAACAATTATTGCCACATCTTTCACAGCCGTATATAGCTTCCGCATACTTTACCTTGTGTCACTTAATACCCCACGCTACAAAACCCACGAACCTATCGACGAAAGTCATATCCCTCTGAACACTATTCGACGACTCGCCTGAGGAAGCATTTCTGCAGGCCTGATTATTTCATACATAATAATCCCAAGTAAGACTCAGACTATAACTATACCACCCTACCTCAAGCTTGTAGCCCTAGTGGTGACTATTATCGGAATTATAGTAGCCCTAGAAATTAGTTCAACTACTAATACCATCAAAAAAACAACACCCCCAACTACTCTTTACCACTTTTCAAATTCCTTAACCTTTTTCCCAATACTTCATCGCCTGATCCCATCACAAAAACTCTACATAGGTGAGATAGTTTCCACTAAAATTGAAAAGTCATGAAGTGAGTTATTAGGCCCACATGGAATTGCAATTAGCTTGATTACAGCCCTTATTTACTCTAAAGAGCATCGGGCCACAACAGTAAAATCATTTTTAGGTATTTTCTTAACCTCTATGATCTTAAAGATTATATTCATTAAACTTTATATCTAAACAGCCCGCAACACCCCATAACTAAGGCCCCGAGTTACCTCTAGCACAACAAACAAGGTCAGTAATAACACTCAAGCACAAATAACCAACATTTTACCCCCTAAAGAGTATATTATAGCTACCCCACCGATGTCACCCCGCATAACTGAAAACTCCTTAAGACCATCAATCACCACTAAAGACCCCTCATATCACCCGCTTCAAAGAAAACTTCCCACTATCGCAACAACTAACACATAAATAGCCCCACGAATTACTACAAACCGATCCCCCCAGGCTTCAGGAAAAGGCTCTGCAGCCAAGGCTGCCGAATAAGCAAAAACAACAAGCATTCCGCCCAAGTAAATCAAAAAAAGAATTAAAGATAAGAATGAACCACCGCAATTTACCAAAACACCACACCCTACCCCCGCCACTACTACTAAACCAAGAACAGCAAAATAAGGAGTAGGGTTAGAAGCAACAGCAACCATCCCCAATACTAATACTACTAATAAAAAACACAAATAATAAGTCATAATTCTTGCTCGGACTTTAACCGAAACCTGTGACACGAAAAACCACTGTTGTAGTTCAACTACAAGAACTTTTAATGGCAAGCCTACGAAAAACACACCCGCTAATCAAAATCACAAATGACGCACTTATTGATCTACCCACCCCACTTAATATTTCAGTGTGATGAAACTTTGGATCCTTACTCGGACTATGTTTAGCCACACAAATTTTAACAGGTCTATTCCTAGCCATACACTACACCTCTGATATTGAAACAGCATTTTCTTCAGTAGTACATATCTGCCGCGACGTAAACTATGGCTGAATTATCCGAAACATACACGCCAACGGCGCATCATTCTTCTTTATCTGTCTTTATGTTCACATTGCTCGAGGACTTTACTATGGCTCATTTCTTTACAAAGAAACCTGAAACATCGGAGTTGTCCTCTTTCTATTAGTCATAATAACCGCTTTTGTAGGTTATGTACTTCCATGGGGACAAATGTCATTTTGAGGCGCCACGGTAATTACAAATCTTCTATCTGCTGTCCCCTACATGGGAGACACACTTGTACAATGAATTTGAGGCGGATTTTCAGTAGATAATGCAACTCTAACACGATTCTTCGCATTTCATTTCTTACTGCCATTTATTGTAGCAGCAATAGTTATTCTTCACCTTCTATTTTTACATGAAACCGGATCAAACAACCCAATCGGCTTAAACCCGAACATGGATAAAATCTCATTCCATCCATACTTTTCAAATAAAGATCTTTTAGGATTTATTGTAATACTTCTCTCTCTTACCCTATTAGCCCTATTCTCCCCAAACCTACTAGGGGACCCAGAAAATTTTACACCTGCTAACCCACTAGTGACTCCCCCCCACATTAAGCCAGAATGATACTTCTTGTTCGCTTACGCAATCCTTCGGTCTATTCCCAATAAATTAGGCGGTGTTCTAGCTTTACTATTCTCAATTTTAGTACTGATGGTTGTGCCAGCTCTTCACACATCAAAGCAACGAGGACTAACCTTTCGCCCAATTACCCAATTCTTGTTCTGAACACTGGCAGCCGATATAATTATTTTAACCTGAATTGGAGGAATACCAGTAGAACACCCATATATTATTATTGGACAAATCGCATCAGTATTATACTTCGCGTTATTTCTTATTCTATTCCCAGTTGCAGGTCTCTTAGAGAACAAAACATTAAGCCGCACATGCCCTAGTAGCTTAATAATAAAGCATCGGTCTTGTAATCCGAAGATCGGAGGTTCAACCCCTCCCTAGCGCCACCAGAAGAGAGAGATTTTAACTCCCACCCCTGACTCCCAAAGCCAGGATTCTAAATTAAACTATCTTCTGAGTTTTCATTATATGTATATATATGTATTATCACCATATCATGATTTTAACCTAAAAGCATGGAATTTAGGTTATTTATTTAACATAATGAAAAAGCCATATTATATTACTTTAAAAAATAAAATTAATGTGTTTGTATATAAATGTATGCTTAAACACATATATGTATTATCACCATATCATGATTTTAACCTAAAAAGCAAGGAATATAAATGATTTATAAACATAATGGTGTAACGTGCATATAATTAACTGAATACTATTATATTAATGAAACAAGCAAGGATAAATTAATGTAAGGTTGTGACGATGAAATAACATTGCTTTTACCACATCCTTAGCGTGTATGAGCACACAAATGGAATTCAGCAGAATATTATATTAACTAAAACGCAGGTACCTATCAACCTCAATTTCTAGCATATATGTTAGAGACCCCCAACCAGCTTACTTTAACACAGCGCAGTCCATGATAGAACCAGGGACACAAACAGTGGGGGTTGCTATAGTGAATTATTCCTGGTATTTGGTTTTACATCTCATGTACCTTAATTTTACTCCCACATAACTGGGCAGCAGGCATCTGATTAGTCTATTACGTTAACGCTTCAATTGCATTACCCCACATGCCGGGCGTTCACTTTTGCGCAAGGGGTGATCTTTTAATTTTCCTTTCACTTGGCATCTCATAGTGCAAATACAAATGTTATATTAAGGTTGTACATTATTACTTGAATGTGATAATATATATTAATTATTTTTAGACATAATATTAAGACGCATTAATTATTAATTCAAGTGCATACATTATCGTTGTTTCCTTAATTATACATCCTATGGTACTATCGCCCCCCCTCTTTTTTCGCGCGACAAACCCCCTTACCCCCTTAAGTCCTGCGAATACTGTTATCCTTGTCAAACCCCTAAAGCAAGGAATACCCGAGAACATTAAAGCCAATAAGTTGAAATTAGACTTGGCTATCCCGATATATATATATATATATATATATATATATATGATATATAATATAAATTTTACATAAAATTTTAGCCTTTTTATCCAACAAACATAATCGGAAGAGCTTAAATTACT